CGCTATTCCATCCCCGTTATCCATCGAGCCCGCCCTGAATAATCCTCCTTTCGCCGGATTATTTCCGATGTAATCATAAAAAGCTAATTTTTCAGGAATTTTAGACCAGGCTTCTGATAAACTTTGATTCTGGGCTAGCCCAGCACTAACTCTTCGATATATCTCTTGCTGAAAGTACCCCTGATCCCATTGATAACGAGTGGGCCCAAATAATTCGATCGGAGTAGTTGCTGAACCATACCACATAGTTCCAGCAACAACAAAAGCCGCAAAAAAGACAGCAGCGATACTGCTGGAAAGAACGGTTTCAATATTTCCCATACGCAATCCTTTGTATAGACGTTGTGGCGGGCGGACGCTAAGATGGAATAACCCCGCTAATATGCCCAATGTCCCTGCTGCAATGTGATGAGAAGCTATTCCGCCCGGAACAAAAGGATCAAAACCTTCCACGCCCCATGCTGGATTTACAGGTTGTACTTTTCCCGTTAGTCCATAAGGATCGGACACCCATATTCCAGGACCATACAAGCCTGTTACATGAAATGCACCAAAACCAAAGCAAGCCACTCCTGAAAGAAATAAATGAATTCCAAAGATCTTGGGCAAATCCAAAGAAGGTTTTCCTGTACGTTCATCGCAAAATATTTCTAAATCCCAATATACCCAATGCCAGATGGCTGCCAAAAAGCATAAACCAGAAAACACAATATGTGCCCCAGCTACACCCTCGTAACTCCAAATACCCGGATTCGTTACAGTTCCCCCTGTGATACTCCAACCACCCCATGAATTGGTAATTCCTAAACGAGTCATGAAGGGTATAACAAACATACCCTGTCTCCACATTGGATCAAGAACGGGGTCAGAAGGATCAAAAACTGCTAATTCATACAGAGCCATCGAACCGGCCCAACCAGCAACCAGAGCTGTATGCATTATATGAACAGAAAGCAACCGGCCGGGATCATTCAATACAACGGTATGAACACGATACCAAGGCAAACCCATGGAAATACCCCTTTATCAAAGATAAATAGACACTACGTAACTTTATTGCATTGGAAAAGACTCTACTATGACTATCCTATGGACCTCCCTTGTTCAGTGAATTGATTATTTCAGAACAGGGGTTAATATTTGTTCTATTCTGTTGGTAATAAAATAATGGAACAATTTTGTTCGTAGGAACAAAGAGAAGCAGATTTATTCTATACTCGATAAGTACCAATATGCAATGGGGGTTGATACCATTTTCTATGAGCGAATGCGTACATACTTATTCATTTCATCGCCTTATTCATAATAATTTGACTTTATTCATCCTGTTTTTCTTTATGACTTTTTCTAATCCATGGATAAAATAAATACGATAAAAGCCAATATATATTATAAAGACAATAAAATCATATTCTTACGTTTCTACATCAAAGTGAAATACAGTACTTAGTCCTTTTTTCTTTCATTTAATGCCTATTGGTGTTCCAAAAGTCCCTTTCCGAAGTCCTGGAGAGGAAGATGCATCTTGGGTTGACGTATAGTGCGACTTGTCAGACATATTGGGTCGTATGGGATTTCCCCGTTTTCTTCCCGGATGGAGATATCCTCTGTTTCGCCCAACCAAGAAAGATTCATTGAATCATCAAAAATTTGGAGCGTGAAGTGCAATTAGATCTATTTTGGGGGGATTAATATTACTTCGAATAATTTATGGTTGGCTTGGTTGGACTAAAAAACTAAAAAATGAAGTATCCAGGCTCCGTTTAGAAAAACCCAATTTGATTGGTAATATATCTATGATTACTAGTTCTATCATAAATGATTCCGATTTGGCTTCTTTGTCAAGCGAGTTAATGTTAATAAATACTTGGAAGGTGGAAGGTGTGAAAAAAAAAATTGAAAAAAAAAAGCAGAAAGTCATAACAAAAAGAAATGGTAGGGGGTGCATTTGTCCTATATGTGCAAATCAAAATCGGGCAAATCTTTACCCGGAGTAGAGCATAAACCTAAAAAGATGAAAGAGACCCACTCAGGAACAAAAAAATACCATCGTGATTTGGATTAAATCTCGATGAAACAATACATCAATGAGAAGTTAATTCGATGAGTTTAGTGACTTTTTTATTCTATTTACTTTACTAAATAAAATAAAAAAATAAAGGAGTCAAAACTCGTGTTTATTGAAGAAGAAAAACCCTTTTGTTAGAGGTCAAAAAGAACCTGTTATGAGAAAAGTGAGAAAAGAAAGAGGACTGGAATCTATACATTGATTCTTTTTTTGTTTTCGCAATTTTTTTGAACCGTATGCATCAAAAGGTGCATGTACGGTTTCTGAGGGATACACTTCTACCCTAATCAACCGACTTTATCGAGAAAGATTACTTTTTTTAGGTCAAGCAGTTGATAGCGAGATCTCAAATCAACTTATTGGTCTTATGATCTATCTCAGTATCGAAGATGATACCAAGGATCTGTATTTGTTTATAAATTCTCCCGGCGGATGGGTAATACCTGGAGTAGCTATTTATGATGCTATGCAATTTGTGCGACCGGATGTCCATACAATATGCATGGGGTTAGCCGCTTCAATGGGATCTTTTATCCTGGTCGGGGGAGAAATTACCAAACGTCTAGCATTCCCTCACGCTTGGCGCCAATGAGGTTTTTATTTGAGAGAAAAAAGAGGACTATGCCTTCGCCCTATGAAATATGAATATTAAGTAATAATAGCATGGCACTTCGAATTCGATATGAGAAATTTTTGCATTATCAAAAAATTAGATTATGTATCGAAAGAGTAGTATGAGATAAAGGATATTTCCGATTTACTCTTATTTATCGGGAGTCCAGTTCGGCGTCACAAACCCTTTTGTTTTTATATTGGAAGGTTCTTAACAATATTTATGTTATGTAAAGAATGAATGTGAAAAAAAAAAAACAAGATTTTTCCCTTATTTGATTTGATTGGATCAAAAAGAAACTTTGGGATTGCTGAATCACAGACAAAAAAACAATAAAAATGAATATAAATATATAAGGCAACGGAGCCATCGTAGTATTTTTTAACTATTCCGAAAGGAAGGGTGGCATTTTGATCATTTAACCGTCTGGGTCTGATATATTCTTCTCTTTCCTCAATGGAGGGGAAAGGTCAATTTTTTTGTAGAGCCGTATGCATATGCAATGTACAAAAGATGCCCGTACGGTTGTTCAATTCTATCTTTTTCCTATTATTCTTTATCTTTCTTTTTTCTTCGCTTCATCATGCGAGATAGAGGAGGACCCTTTTATTATGTTATATCATCAGGGTAATGATCCATCAACCTGCTAGTTCGTTTTATGAGGCACAAACGGGAGAATTTATCCTGGAAGCGGAAGAACTACTGAAACTGCGTGAAACCCTCACAAGGGTTTATGTACAAAGAACAGGTAAACCCCTATGGGTTGTATCCGAAGACATGGAAAGAGATGTTTTTATGTCAGCAACAGAAGCACAAGCTTATGGAATTGTTGATCTTGTAACGGTTGAATGAAAATAACATGGATTTCATGCAAATCCGTGATTTGAGATTTTATCTCTGAGTTTAATATTCTATTAAATAGAAGGGATTCATAATCATCCGGTTAGGATCAATCTAAACCAGTCCATTATGTATACAATTCAACATGCCAACTATTAAACAACTTATTAGAAATACAAGACAGCCAATCAGAAATGTCACGAAATCCCCCGCTCTTCGGGGATGCCCTCAGCGTCGAGGAACATGTACTCGGGTGTATGTGCGACTTGTTTAGATCATATCATGAGCTGGCACAAAAGCAAGAAAACAACCTTTCCAGTATGAATGATCAGTACCGGCGAATAGGATAGAATGGAAGAAGGGACTCTATTCACTATCTAAAAAACTAAGAAAATCTATCATATCCCTTCATTGTGTATGAATTTTATGGTTTCCATTGGTGCAAATCCAATTACGATGAGAAGCAATTCTCCATTGGTAGCAAATGGTTATCCATTAAGCGGAGGAAATCTTATTTAAAAAGCATAAAGATTAGGCTCCTACTCTGGCAAGAACGGACTAAGAGGGTCAGCTACCCAGCTAATTTTCATAATTAAATACCGTTACTGTATAGGTAGATCTCGTTGTGAAAGACCTATTACTAGATAATTCATGGGTAGAGCCAAAAAGGATGAACTATACAAGTTATCAATAACGTTGATTAAATGAAGTAAAGGCTCCGGTGTATAGAGAAGACCTCACCGTTTAAGAAGTCACCATAGAAACGATGGAACCCACAATTTCTTTATCCATTTATATTTTTTATTTTCCACTTATAGCAGAATACAATTTATTATTTCTTTCTTATTTCGCCTAAAAAAAAAGAAAAAATCGTGGTCGGGAAGGTTATAGCAGCCAAAGCCATTGGAATTTTTATTTTATACATTGGAAAAATCCGTTTTGTTATTAATAGATTAGGAAAGGGGAAAAGAATAACTGAAAGAAAAGAAATCAATTAGTTATTCGTCAAGGTTTCATCTATTCAATGACTAGAATTAGACGGGGATATATAGCTCGGAGACGTAGAACAAAAATTCGTTTATTTACATCAAGCTTTTTGGGGGCCCATTCAAGACTTACTCGAACGATTACTCAACAGAAAATAAGAGCTTTGGTTTCGGCTCATCGGGATCGGGATAGTAAAAAGAGAAATTTTCGTCGTTTGTGGATCATTCGAATAAACGCAGTAATTCGCGAAAAGGCAGTATCCTATAGTTATAGTAGATTAATACATGATCTGTACAAGAGACAGCTGCTTCTTAATCGTAAAATACTTGCACAAATAGCTATATCAAATAGGAATTGTCTTTATATGATTTCTAATGAGATCATAAAAGAGGTAGATTGTAAAGAATCCAGCGGAATAATTTAAAGGGAGTTTCCCGGAGTTCATTCTCCGGGAAGGTAGAGTCTAAATTACTATGATAAAATATACTAAAG